TAGAGCATTAAGTTCCTTTTTTATTTGTAGCAAACAAGTAGTTAGTTTATCAGAATCCAAGTAAAACGAATATGAATGGGGTTTCTTTGTTGACATAAGATCTAAATTGTAAAAAGAATCAAAAGTAGGGGATAACTCTTTTTTATCTATATTCTTGATTACTAATTCAGTTAAGAGGCCTCTATCAACAAGAAAAAAAGTGAATTCTTTTTTTCGTCAAATTATAGGAAAATAAAAAATTTTTGTTCTACGTCTTACGTATGTATATAGAATCCAAATTTTGTACCTTCTATACTCACTTATATATATACTTAGATACTTAGATTTATACTAATTAAACTTTGAATTCTAATATATTATTAATTATAATTATTTAATTTTTAATAAGATAAGATATCTTTATAAATAATAACAGGTACAAATAGTAAATTGAGGTATCCTTTATATGACAACTTTCGACTTTCCCTCTGTTTTGGTGCCTTTAGTAGGCTTAGTATTTCCGGCAATGGCAATGGCTTCTTTATTTCTTCATGTTCAAAAAAATAAGACTGTTTAGATCTGATGGGCCCAACTCTCATCCATTTTTTTTTCAAAACTAAGACTTGTATCATAACGCAGATACCTATTTATTGTAAGAAGGTATAACATGCGGCGCTTCCGTCGAAAGGAGCTCTTTGACCTGTAGAAAGATGATATGGGGTAAAGGAATTATATCTATTTGAAAAAATCTCAGGATCGCCGGATGGCTGAACTGTAAAATTGGTACATCTATATATATATATCGATGGGATCATACGAAGGGTATGTTTTTATTTTAGATCTAACCAACTTGATAAATTACTCTTAAAGGTTTACATCAAACTAAGTACTAGTTGATGAGAGTTACTTCGGAAACAAAAAGAGTAAAGTCTAGGGTATTTTCTCAATTCCAATAAAACGAAACCGAATCAAGTATGAGTTGTCGATCAGAACATATATGGATACAACCTATAACGGGGTCGCGAAAAACAAGTAATTTATGCTGGGCCATTATCCTTTTTTTAGGTTCATTAGGATTCTTATTGGTTGGAACTTCCAGTTATCTTGGGAGAAACTTGATATCTTTATTTCCGTCTCAGCAAATCCTTTTTTTTCCACAAGGGATTGTGATGTCTTTCTATGGGATCGCGGGTCTCTTTATTAGCTCCTATTTGTGGTGCACAATTTCGTGGAATGTAGGGGGTGGTTATGATCGATTCGATAGAAAAGAAGGAATGGTATGTATTTTTCGTTGGGGATTCCCTGGAAAAAATCGTCGCATCTTCCTCCGATTCCTTATAAAGGATATTCAGTCCGTCAGAATAGAAGTTAAAGAGGGTATTTATGCTCGCCGTGTACTTTATATGGATATCAGAGGCCAGGGGGCCATTCCCTTGACTCGTACTGATGAGAATGTTACTCCACGGGAAATCGAACAAAAAGCTGCCGAATTGGCCTATTTCTTGCGTGTACCGATTGAAGTATTTTGAGAAATGAGCTGAGAGAATGAATGCTTTCTCAGCAGGAAGGAAAAACTAAAGAATCCCCCTTTTCTATACCATAACTTAACTGAAGTTTCTTCATAACGCTCATTCTAGTCAAAGAAGACGTATACGTAACGTAACAACCACAAAACAAAACTATTTTTGTGGTCTTTTATGTGTATGGAAATCTACACAACTTAATTCAATAACAAAAAAATAAGTAACAAATCGAAAAAATGGATTCATCCTTTCTATTTTATATCAAAGCATTTCGAAATACATAAATTTTTTTATTCCGGACTCTGAGTAGTCAGTGAAAATTTTTAAAAATAAAAATATAAGATATTTTGATATAATGGTAGAAAAGAATATTCATTACTTAAATAAAGCGGTTCTTTCAGGCAGTCATCGATTCGTCGAAAGGGGGATACTTGCTTCGAATTTAACCAATTACTATATCTGGAAACAATATAATATTTTTTTGTTAATTCTTTGAATTCTAAGTGGATTCTTAATCTATTTCTGTATTCTTTCTACATTCAAAGACTAACTCCGAAATCACAAATAAAAAAAAGCGAATAGATTAATAATTAATAAGTTCGATACTTTGTAATAGAACTCATGCATGAGAGAAATATTGGATGGCGTAGAGTCAACTAATGAGGTCGGTTCATTAAAATTAAAAATTAATAGATGAAATGAAAAAATGTCAAAAAAGAAAGCATTCACCCCTCTTTTATATCTTGCATCTATAGTATTTTTGCCCTGGTGGATTTCTCTCTCATTTAATAAAAGTCTGGAATCTTGGGTTACTTATTGGTGGAATACTAGGCAATCTGAAATTTTTTTGAATGATATTCAAGAAAAGAATATTATAAAAAATTTCATAGAATTGGAAGAAATCCTTCTTTTGGAGGAAATGATCAAGGAATACTCGGAGACACATCTACAAAACCTTCGTATAGGAATCCACAAAGAAACGCTCCAATTAATCAAGATACACAATGAGGATCATATTCATACGATTTTGCACTTCTCGACAAATATAATATGTTTCGTTATTCTAAGCGGTTATTCTATTTTGGGTAATGAAGAACTTGTTATTCTTAACTCTTGGGCTCAGGAATTCCTATATAACTTAAGTGACACAATAAAAGCTTTTTCGATTCTTTTATTAACAGATTTATGTATCGGATTCCATTCGCCCCATGGTTGGGAACTAATGATTGGCTTTGTCTACAAAGATTTTGGATTTGCTCATAATGATCAAATTATATCTGGTCTTGTTTCTACTTTTCCAGTCATTCTAGATACTCTATTTAAATTTTGGATTTTTCGTTATTTAAATCGTGTTTCTCCGTCACTTGTAGTGATTTATCATTCAATGAATGATTAAAAAAGGATCTACGGATATTAATCCAATTCAATTCTAACGTTTCTTACTTTGTAGTTGTACAGAAGCAAAGCATGTAAAATCATACTTACTCTTTCTATTTCTACCCATCCCAAAGATTTATTCTATATATTAAATATTATTTATTCCAGTAAAATTATTCCAGTAAATAGCAGAATTGCGGATAGGGAACTAGGTTAGCGACCTACCAAATTTATTGTAGACATTTTTGGGCTCAATGGTTGGACCATGCAAACTAGAAAGACTTTTTCTTGGATAAAGGAACAAATTAATCGATCCATTTCCGTATCGCTCATGATATATATCATAACTCGGCCATCCATTTCAAGTGCATATCCCATTTTTGCGCAGCAAGGTTATGAAAATCCACGAGAAGCGACTGGTCGTATTGTATGTGCCAATTGCCATTTAGCTAATAAGCCCGTGGATATTGAAGTTCCACAAACGGTACTTCCAGATACTGTATTTGAAGCAGTTGTTCGAATCCCTTATGATATGCAACTAAAACAGGTTCTTGCTAATGGTAAAAAGGGTGCTTTGAATGTAGGGGCTGTTCTTATTTTACCAGAGGGTTTTGAATTAGCTCCTGCCGATCGGATTTCCCCCGAGATGAAAGAAAAGATAGGCAATCTGTCTTTTCAGAGCTATCGCCCCAATAAAAAAAATATTCTTGTGATAGGCCCCGTTCCTGGTCAGAAATATAGTGAAATCACCTTTCCTATCCTTTCCCCGGACCCCGCTACTACGAAAGAGGTTCACTTCTTAAAATATCCTATATACGTAGGCGGAAACAGGGGAAGGGGTCAGATTTATCCCGACGGGAGCAAAAGTAACAATACAGTTTATAATGCTACATCAGCAGGTATAGTAGGTAAAATAATACGAAAAGAAAAAGGGGGTTACGAAATAACCATAGCGGATGCATCGGATGGACGTCAAGTGGTTGATATTATCCCTCCAGGGCCAGAACTTCTTGTTTCAGAAGGCGAATCTATCAAATTGGATCAACCGTTGACGAGTAATCCTAATGTGGGCGGATTTGGTCAGGGAGATGCAGAAATAGTACTTCAAGATCCCTTACGTGTCCAAGGCCTTTTGTTCTTCTTGGCATCTGTTATTTTGGCACAAATCTTTTTGGTTCTTAAAAAGAAACAGTTCGAGAAGGTTCAATTGTCAGAAATGAATTTCTAGACTCGCGGATTTATCGCCATTGAGCTCATAACGTAAAAAGAACAAAAATTTTTTTTGACGACTCTTTATGATAAAAAATGGACATTATGAAAAGCCTTTTGCTTTTTTATACTCGTTTTCTACGAGATGTCGGGAATTCCTTGTACCGCATTCCTAGTCATAGTATGTAGATTGTGAAGAAGACTTTTTACTTTTTTTGAATCCAAATTGGGGTGGTATTATTATGTTACTATTATCACATTTCAATGTCATAAAATTCATTAATAGTGTTTTCTATTCTAATTGAATGAAATTAAACTAGATACTAGACATAAGTAAGCGGGGAATAGAACGGATAAATGCGTGGAACACAAAATTATAGGGACGATTATTCATCTTCCTAGTATTCGACACAAGAAAAGGAATTTTCCACATCTCTTTCTTGTGTCGAAAGAAAAAAAAGATTATTTATCCTGTTCGTCAAAGATTACTAGTCTAAGTTTTGAATTTTTCAAGATAATATCAGGACTTTTTTAGATATATTATATATTACATAATATATATAATTTTATATTATAAATTCTAAAATATAATAGTGGGCAAACAAAAGAGAGGGAGGTTTATTGAGTAAATAGAACTTCTTCAATAAACTTAAAAAATTTCCATTTTTGATGAGATACAAAAAAAATACTAAGGTTTTATTCTTATTTGAGGATAGTATGTCATCTAGGAAATCGAGTAATTTCTTCTTTCTTCTAACTTTGAAAGTATCGATAGAAACTATCGAGCAACGGGCGGATGGATCAATGAACTTCATTTTTCAAAAACATCATCAGAAAAATGGAATGGGTTTTTGCCATTTAGACGAAAAAATATTCTAATTCTTAAGAACTCAACGGGGTTCCCTTCTTTGT